AGGATGCTTTTGTTTTTGTGTAGAATAACAAAAAGCGGTTCAATCTTCATAAATTTCATCGTAAATGTGAAATACTCATACAAATGTGGGAGAGATAAAGAAGATGCAGGGTCGTTTATCTGCTTGGCTAGTGAAGCATGAGCTAGTTCATAGATCTTTGGGCTTCGATTACCAAGGAATAGAGACTTTACAAATAAAGCCCGAGGATTGGCACTCTATTGCTGTCATTTCATATGTATATGGTTACAATTATCTACGTTCCCAGTGTGCCTATGATGTAGCACCAGGTGGATTGTTAGCTAGTGTGTATCATCTTACGAGAATACAGTATGGTGTGGATCAACCAGAAGAGGTATGCATAAAAGTATTTGCCAAAAGGAGGAATCCTAGAATCCCGTCCGTTTTCTGGATTTGGAAAAGTGCGGATTTTCAAGAACGGGAATCTTATGATATGCTGGGAATCTCATATGATAATCATCCACGCCTGAAACGTATCTTGATGCCTGAAAGTTGGATCGGTTGGCCCCTGCGCAAGGATTATATTGCCCCCAATTTCTATGAAATACAGGACGCTCATTGAATGATAAGAAACTAATCCTCCCTTCTACGACTTCAGATATTCAAGGAATATCTTTACGTTCTGTTCTATATGAAATGGAGTGAGAGGACTCTCATTCCTATTATGATAGGATAAAAAAGAAAATAAAGGGCTTCATTTTGATTCCCCAATCTGGAAGAGATCTTTTGGGGATGAGCAAAGCCAATAGGATGAATCAAAAGAGTTCTGCATCATGCACTTTGTACCGCGCACACCATTCCACGGAAAGCAAAAGGAATGTAGGAAGGAGTGAAGGAATAGAATAGGAAATTCAGAAATGCAAATGAAAGGGGATTTGATTTGTACTGGATCTGAAATGAATCCTGTCTATTACTTCAACGCCTCTAGACTATATCTGAATCTGGGGGTTTCAACCAACTAACTTCGGATATGTAGGGAGTATTAACATTATTTTTGAGTGAAAGGAGGTACAGTATAGACAAAAAAAGAGAGAGAACAGAATCCAATTCTGAATCAAATTCTTTACCCCTCCACAGGGGGAGGGGGCATATATCTATCCATCTAGATAGAGAAATCCGTATCATGATCTAGACTATTAACGAATATGTATCAGGATACATATCGATTCATTTTGATAGATTATCCACGTGCCAGGAACCAGATTTGAACTGGTGACACGAGGATTTTCAGTCCTCTGCTCTACCAGCTGAGCTATCCCGACCATTCACTATGCATCATCCTACTGGAGGACCTGGATCTATGTCAATGAAAGTGACTCAAAAAGCATTACAAAATCTTACCTATTACCTAGGTGCTGGAATTTCTTGGATCTTCAAAAAGAACCCCTTGTTTCTACTTGTTTCTATTTGTTTGTAAAAAGAGTCGAATGAGTGAGAAAGATACCAAATTTGGAACCGCTGACGAAAAAAGAGAATAAATGATTACTTAGGAATCAGGCTTTTTTATTTATTTTTATTGGGGATAGAGGGACTTGAACCCTCACGATTTCTAAAGTCGACGGATTTTCCTATTACTATAAATTGCATTGTTGTCGACATTGACATGTAGAATGGGACTCTATCTTTATTCTCGTCCGATTAATCCTTTCTTCATCTTCAAAAGATCTATCAGACTCTGGAGGGAACAATTTGATCACTTAATCTTAATATTTTAATATTATATTTGATTCTTCCTTCAACTTGGGATCGATTCACAAGAATTATGAAATGTATAATCAAATATGGATTCGGGTCGTGATTAATCATTTGAGATTTCAGTACGTATATACGGTCATCCCTTCTTTCGAGAGTTCCGATAGATAGATTCTATCTACCAACGCAGTCAACTCCATTCGTTAGAACAGCTTCCATTGAGTCTCTGCACCTATCCTTATTTTGGATTCTCGCTTTCTATTCTAAACTTAGAAATACTTGTTTTCAGAAAACAAGGATTTGGCTCAGGATTGCCCATTTTTAATTCCAGGGTTTCTCTGAATTTGGAAGCTACCACTTAGTAGGTTTCCATACTAAGGCTCAATCCAATCAAGTCCGTAGCGTCTACCAATTTCGCCATATCCCCCCTTTCTTTTTTAGGCCGGAATCACAAGGGGATTCCGTCCCCTTCTTTTATTCCTGTTGGAATCATTCAATTCATTAGATACTGATCCAATATCAAAAAGGTGTCTGCTCCTATTTCTTACCCATCTTCTTTCATCCCTATATGACCCAGTATTTGGTTCAATCAGAAATGATTCTATCATTGATGTATCTGCAATTCAATATGAATGGATATATCCCACATATATCTTCCTCTCCCCCTCTCATTTTTACCGCCCAATCCGTAATACTGGAACGGTCGATATTTATTCTTTTTTTTTTTTCTTTTCGTCCTAGCTCTCCCCTTTCCGAATGAAACCAAAGGAATGTCTCATTATGATCTGGA